TGACCTCTATCAGTGAATTAGCTAGGAAATCAACAACTGGTTTTAATCTTAATTTTAAAAAGCTTGTTTTAATATCCGAACAAAGAAGATTTGATTCAGAAAATAAAAAAAAATGTTTGAAATTTCTATTCGATGTAATTACAACTGATCCAAATAATCAAACAATTCAAAAAAAATCTATTGGAATAGAAGAAATCGGTAAAAAGATTCCTCGACGATCATACAAATTGATCGATTCTTTTGAAGAGCGGGAGGAGGAAAATGAGGAAGAATCAACAGAAAATCATGGGATTCGTTCAAGAAAAGCCAAACGTGTGGTAATTTATACTGATAAGGCGGATCCGGATGAGAATACCAATACTCATACTAGTACCAGTACTAATAGTGATCAAGCAGAAGAGTTGGCTTTGATACGTTACTCGCAACAATCAGATTTTCGTCGGGATATAGTAAAAGGATCCATGCGCGCTCAAAGACGTAAAATAGTTACTTGGGAAATGTTTCAAGCGAATGTGCATTCCCTGCTTTTTTTGGACAGAATAGACAAAACTTTTTTTTTTTCTTTTGATATCTCCCGAACAATGAATCTAATTTTTAGAAATTGGATAGATACAGGACCGAAATTCAAAACTTCGGATTCTGAGGAGGAAGAGGCAAAAGAAAAGGCAAAAAAAATTGCAGATAAAAAAAACGAGAATGAAAGGATAGCAATAGCAGAAACTTGGGATACTATTATATTTGCTCAAGCAATAAGAGGTACTATGTTAGTAACCCAATCGATTCTTAGAAAATACATCATATTGCCTTCATTGATAATAGCTAAAAACCTCGGCCGTATGCTCTTATTTCAATTCCCCGAGTGGTACGAGGATTTGAAGGAGTGGAATAGAGAAATGCATGTTAAATGCACCTATAATGGTGTTCAATTATCAGAAACAGAATTTCCGAAAAACTGGTTAACGGATGGTATTCAGATAAAAATCCTATTTCCTTTCTGTCTGAAACCCTGGCGCAAATCCAAACTACGATCCCATCATAGAGATCCAATCCAAAAGAAAGGGAAAACGGAAAATTTTTGTTTTTTAACAATCTGGGGAAGGGAAACCGAACTACCTTTTGGTTCGGCCCGACAACAACCTTCCTTTTTTGAACCTATTTATAATGAATTCGAAAAAAAAAAGAGAAAAGTGAAAAAAAAATGTTTTCTAGTTCTAAGAGTTTTCAAAAAAAAAACAAAACAGTTTATAAAGGTCTCAAAAGAAAAAACAAGATGGATTATCAAAACGGTTCTATTTTTAAAAAGAATAATAAAAGAGTTTGTAAACGTAAATACAATTTTCTTATTTGTATTGAAGAAAGTATATGAACCGAATGAAAATGGAAAAGATTCCATAATCAGAAGCAGTAATAAAATTGTTCCTGAATCGACCATTCGAATTAGATTCATGGATTGGGCAAATTATTCACTGACAGAAAAAAAAAGGAAAGATCTGTCCGATAGAACAACCCTAATCAGAAATCAAATAGAAAGGGGTGCAAAAGACAAAAGAAAAATATTTCTAACTCCGGATATAAATATTAGTCCTAACGATACAAGTTGTGGTGATAAAAGATCGGAATCGCAGAAACCTATTTGGCAGATATCAAAAAGAAGAAGTAACAGATTCATATTCATACGCAAATGGCACTATTTTTTGACATTTTTCAACGAAAGAATATACATACATATCTTTCTATGTACTGTTAATATTTCTAGAGTCAATGTACAACTTTTCCTTGAATCAACAAAAAAGATTATCGATAAATACATTCACAATGATGAAAAAAATAAAGAAGGGATTGATGAAACAAATCAAAAAAAAATTCACTTTATTTCGACTATAAAAAAGTCTCTTTCTAATATTAGTAATAATAAATCAAAGATTTCTGGTGACCTATATTCCTTTTCACAAGCATCTGTATTTTACAAATTATCACAAATCCAAGCTATTAAGAAGTATCATTTGAGATCTCTACTTCAATATCGCGAAGCATATCTTATTCTTAAGGAAAGAATCAGGAATTTTTTTGGAACACGAAGAATATTTGATTCCAAATCAAGGCATAAAAAACTTCCGAATTCTGGAATGAATGAATGGAAAAACTGGTTAAGGGGTCATTATCAATACAATTTATCTCAGGCTAGGTGGTCTAAATTAGTACCGCAAAAATGGCGAACTAGGGTCAAGCGGCGTCGTACGATTAAAAATAAAGACTCAAAAAAGAATTCATATGAAAAAGCCCAATTCATTCATTACGAGAAAAAAAATGATTATGAAGTGAATTCATTGACGAGCAAAAAAGCAAAATTAAAAAAAAACTACAGATATGATCTTTTTTCATATAAATATATTAATTATGGGGATAGGAAAGACTCATATATTTATCCATCCTCATTACAAGTAAACGAGGACCGAGAGATTCCATATAATTACAACACACCTAAAATTGAACCATTTTATGTACTGGGGGATATATCTATTAGTGATTATCTAGGAGAAGAGTATATTATTGGTACGGGTAAAAGTACGGATAGAAAATATTTGGAGTGGAAAATTTTCGATTTATTTCTTAGAAAGAATATCGATATTGAGTCCTGGACCGATACGGATACCGGGACCAACATTAATAAAATGACTAAGACCGAGACTGATTATTATCAAATGATTGATAAGAAAGATCTTTTCTATCTCACGATTCATCAAGAAATCAACCCCCCCAATCAAAAAAAAAAGTTTTTTTTGATGGGAATGAATAAAGAAATGCCATATCGTCCCATATTAAATCCGAAATCTTGGTTCTTCTCAGAATTTGTGCCACTTTATGATGCATATAAGATCAAACCGTGGATTATACCAATCAAATTACTTCTTTTCATTTTTAATGGAAATGAAAACATTAGTGAAAACAAAAACATTAATGGAAATCAAAAAAAGGATCTTCGTATATCATCTAATCAAAAAGAATATCTTGAATTAAAGAATCGAAATCAAGAAGAAAAAGAACAGCTCGGCCACGGAAATATTGGCTCAGACGCACGAAAACGACAAAAAGGTTTTGAAAAGGATTACACGGAATCAGACATTCAAAAACGTGAAAAGAAAGGACAACCCGAGAGTAACAAGAAAGCAAAACTAGAGTTATTCCTGAAAAAATATTTGCTTTTTCAATTGAGATGGGATGATCCTTTGAATCACAGAATTTTCAATAATGTTAAGGTATATTGTTTCCTGCTTAGACTCAAAAATGCAAAGGAAATTGCTATATCCTCTATTCAAGGAGGAGAAATGCACCTGGATGTAATGTTAATTCAGACGAATCTAACTCTTCCAGAATTGATAAAAAAGGGAATATTGATTCTCGAACCAGTACGTCTGTCTATAAAATGGGATAGACAATTTATTATGTATCAAACCATAGGTATCTCATTGGTCCATAATAATAAATGCCAAACTAATGGAAGATATCGAGAAAAAAGATATGTTGATGAGAATTATTTCAATGGATCCATTGTACAACATAAAAAGATGCTTGTGAATAGAGACGAAAATCCTTATGATTTGCTTGTTCCTGAAAATATTCTATCCCCTAGGCGTCGTAGAGAATTGAGAATTCTAATTTGTTTCAATTCCGGAAATAGGAATGTTATGGATAGAAATCCGGTATTTTTCAATGACAACAATGTAAGGAACTGGGGGCAATTTTTGGATGAGGACAAGCATATTGATACAGATATAAATAAATTCATTCAATTCAAATTGTTTCTTTGGCCCAATTATCGATTAGAGGATTTAGCTTGTATGAATCGCTACTGGTTTGATACCAATAATGGCAGCCGTTTCAGTATGTCAAGGATACATATGTATCCACGATTCGGAATTAGTTGATGGTTGGTACATTTCCTATATATCAGGTGTCGGATCCGGTATATGAATGTACACACACGCTGTGTTACATTCTAATACATGATACCGATTCAATAACGTCTCAATTGGATTGAATCTAGAAATGCTTCGGCAGAATCTTCTTAGGTCAAAATCATTTTCTTTTGTGGGTACAGAAATTGCCCTTCTATCGAATCAAATTAAAAATTGTACTTACAATTCATTTGAATTTCATTTTGATTTGATTTGATAGAATAAAGTAATATATGAATAAATCCAGATTATTGGGTGTATCAGATCAAAATAACTGGCATTCTTATTATTCCTGATTGGTAAAATCCATATCTGTGGAAAAAAAAAAAAAGAGAGAAATTTGATTTTTATGGTTATGGTCAAAAATTCATTCATCTCAGTTATTCCGAAAGAAGAAAAAAACAAAGGATCTGTTGAATTTCAAGTAATCAGTTTCACCAATAAGATACAGAGACTTACTTCACATTTTGAATTGCACAGAAAAGATTATTTATCTCAGATAGGTTTGCGGAAAATTCTGGGAAAACGTCAACGGCTGCTGGCTTATTTGTCAAAGAAAAATAGAGTGCGTTATAAAAAATTAATTGATCAATTAGATATTCGGGAACCAAAAACTCGTTAATTTGAAGATTGTTTGAATTCTTTGGTTTATTAGATCTTGAATTTTGATGAACCTCATTTATTTCGTTTTCGGCAATTCATAGAATAATGGATCGGAGAAGAAAACATATGAATGTACCGGCTACAAGAAAAGACCTCATGATAGTTAATATGGGTCCTCACCACCCATCAATGCATGGTGTTCTTCGACTTATCGTTACTCTAGATGGTGAAGATGTTATTGACTGCGAACCCGTATTGGGTTATTTACACAGAGGGATGGAAAAAATTGCGGAAAACCGAACAATTATACAATATCTTCCTTATGTAACACGTTGGGATTATTTAGCTACTATGTTCACAGAGGCAATAACGGTAAATGCACCAGAACAATTAGGAAATATTCAAGTACCCAAAAGAGCCAGCTATATCAGAGTAATTATGCTGGAGCTGAGTCGTATAGCTTCTCATTTATTATGGCTTGGACCTTTTATGGCAGATATCGGTTCACAGACTCCCTTCTTCTATATTTTCAGAGAAAGGGAATTGCTATATGACCTATTCGAAGCTGCCACAGGTATGCGAATGATGCATAATTATTTCCGTATCGGGGGAGTCGCTGCTGATTTACCTCATGGCTGGATAGATAAATGTTTGGATTTCTGCGATTATTCTTTAACAGGAATTGTTGAATATCAAAAGCTTATTACGCAAAATCCCATTTTTTTGGAACGAGTTGAAGGGGTGGGCATTATTGGTGGGGAGGAAGCAATAAATTGGGGTTTATCGGGACCAATGCTACGAGCTTCCGGAATCCAATGGGATCTTCGTAAAGTTGATCATTATGAGTGTTACGATGAATTCGATTGGGAAGTCCAGTGGCAAAAAGAAGGAGACTCATTAGCTCGTTATTTAGTACGAATCAATGAAATGACGGAATCCATAAAAATTATTCAACAGGCTCTAGAAGGAATTCCGGGGGGGCCCTATGAGAACTTAGAAGTTCGACGCTTTGATAGAGCAAGTGATTCCGAATGGAATGGTTTTGAATATCGATTCATTAGTAAAAAGCCTTCTCCCACTTTTGAATTGTCGAAACAAGAACTTTATGTGAGAGTAGAAGCCCCAAAGGGAGAATTGGGAATTTTTCTGATAGGGGATAATAGTGTTTTTCCCTGGAGATGGAAAATTCGTCCACCTGGTTTCATCAATTTGCAAATTCTTCCTCAGCTAGTTAAAAGAATGAAATTGGCTGATATCATGACGATACTAGGTAGTATAGATATCATTATGGGAGAAGTTGATCGTTGAAATGATAATTGATACGACAGAAGTACAAGCTATCAATTCTTTTTCCAGATCGGAATCCTTAAAAGAGGTCATAGACCTCTTATGGCTGCTTGTCCCTATTTTTACTCCTGTATCGGGAATCACAATAGGCGTACTCGTGATTGTGTGGTTAGAAAGAGAAATATCTGCAGGGATACAACAACGTATCGGGCCTGAATATGCCGGCCCCTTGGGAATTCTTCAAGCTCTAGCAGATGGGACCAAACTACTTTTGAAAGAGGATCTTCTCCCATCTAGAGGAGATGTTCGTTTATTCAGTATGGGGCCATCTATAGCGGTCATATCAATTCTACTAAGCTATTTAGTAATTCCTTTTGGCTATCGCCTTGTTCTAGCCGATCTCAGTATAGGCGTTTTTTTATGGATCGCTATTTCCAGTATTGCTCCTATTGGACTTCTTATGTCAGGATATGGATCGAATAATAAATATTCCTTTTCAGGTGGTCTACGAGCTGCTGCTCAATCTATTAGTTATGAAATACCATTAACTCCGTGTGTGTTATCAATATCTCTACGTGTGATTCGTTGGAACATGAACCTTTACCCCTTTCCTGGAAATAAAGGAAAGGGGTTGGATGTGTTGAATAGATACCTTTCTCTTTTTATTCATCATTCGGGTCGATGAGTTAAACCAGATAGTTATATGAGTGAAACAAAACAGCTTATGAATTTGCAGTAAGAAGATTGATTCTCATTCCCTATGTACGAGAGTAAAGTGGAAGTAAACATAAGCGGTCGAAACTGTTTACCCCAAGATTGGTTGATTAGTCATCATGACTTGAAGCGGGTGCAAAAGATCAACTGTATGGAGTTTCTACTATTGTATTGTATGTTGTTGTATGTTGGGTATGTTGTATGTATTACCATATCGGGGATCAATCAAAAATGAGTGGACGGTTAGGAACACAAAGGTACACAAAGGATTAGTGATGAAGATAATGTAAGGTATCCAAAAGGATATTTCTGCATAAAATAAAAGGAATCATAATGAGGGCTTTAAGTTCGTAGAAATGATCAAGCAGTACTTCCTCACGATTCCGATCCAGAGTATGCTTCTATCCACTGATTAAATAAATGACTGTCGAGAACGAAGTAATCCTTTGATTTGATTTTTTAGAAACCCCCCTTCTGAGTGAGAAAGAAGAACAGGAACGAAAGAAATGGAATGCAATAGGAAAACTGAATAATAAGAAATCTTTCTTTATTCTTTCTTTCCTCAATCCTATCCATATTCATACGGATAGAATTCTTATAATGATTTATCAACTATAACTTATGAATTAGTGTCTAATTATTTTTCGTACGAAAAGTATGGGTCGAAATATCTATTGAAACAACGAGTATTTTATTGAAGGATTAAGTTATTACTGAACTAAAAGAATTCTAAGTCTAATTAGAAAATAAAGGATGAGATCAATTCGGAAGCGCTTTTTTTTATTATGGCGGACGGAATTCCATTGGTCTAATTCGGGACTCTTCGATACATCTTTACTCTAATCTACACTACAAACATGCCGAGGTAATAATGAACCAGTCCTTAGATTTATTTGTGGCCATCGAGGAGCCGTATGAAGCTGAGGTCTCATGTGCGGTTCTGGAATAGCGATGGGAATAGTGATGTTATCATCGACTATGATTATCTAACAGTTCAAGTACAGTTGATATAGTTGAGGCACAGTCAAAATATGGGTTTTGGGGGTGGAATCTGTGGCGTCAACCTATAGGGTTTATAGTTTTTCTAATTTCTTCCCTAGCGGAATGTGAAAGATTACCTTTTGATTTACCAGAAGCAGAGGAGGAATTAGTAGCAGGTTATCAAACCGAATATTCAGGTATTAAATCTGGTTTATTTTACGTTGCTTCTTACCTAAATCTACTAGTTTCTTCATTATTTGTAACAGTTCTTTACTTGGGCGGGTGGAATTTCTCTATTCCGTACATATTCATTTCTGAACCTTTTGGAATAAATAAAACAGGTGGAGTCTTTGGAATGACAATTGGTATCCTTATTACATTAGCTAAAGCTTATTTGTTCCTGTTCATTCCTATCACAACAAGATGGACTTTACCTAGGATGAGAATGGACCAGCTATTAAACCTTGGGTGGAAATTTCTTTTACCTATTTCTCTAGGTAATCTATTATTAACAACTTCTTCCCAACTCGTTTCGCTATAACAAAATATGATATTCTAGATTCATAACCTATCTAGAGCAAGAGAAAGAAACATCAAACTATTCATGGATATCCACGATATGTTCCCTATGGTGACTGGGTTCATGAATTATGGTCAACAGACAATACGAGCTGCAAGGTATATTGGTCAAAGTTTCATGATTACCTTATCTCACGTGAATCGTTTACCTGTGACTATTCAATATCCTTATGAAAAATCGATCACATCGGAGCGTTTTCGTGGTCGAATCCATTTTGAATTTGATAAATGCATTGCTTGTGAAGTATGTGTTCGGGTATGCCCCATAGATCTACCCGTTGTTCATTGGAGATTGGAAACGGATATTAGAAAGAAACGATTGCTTAATTATAGTATTGATTTTGGAATCTGTATATTTTGTGGTAATTGTGTCGAGTATTGTCCAACAAACTGTTTATCAATGACTGAAGAATATGAACTTTCTACTTATGATCGTCACGAATTGAATTATAATCAAATTGCTTTGGGCCGGTTACCAATGTCAGTAATTGGAGATTACACAATTCGAACAATTACGAATTCGACTCCAATCAAAATAATCAGGGGTAAACCTCTTGATTCAAAAACGATTACCAATTACTAAGATTCCGTTTTGATCTAAAGTAAAGGAGTGAGGCTTCTTTCATTTTGCTAGGTCAGTAAATAACTATTGATTGGTGAGAATCAAGGCTTGATTTTGATTTAGAACGGATTCATAGATCTGTGATGATTTCAAAATATACAATTCCGAACTACTCTTTCAGATACAGTAGCGGGATTGATCCAATAACTGTATCTATATAAATCTACACCCCTTTAGGATTCAATTAGGAACGTATCATATACAAGAAAAAAATAAGGTAACCTCTTTTTTCTTGGATCGGTTAGTAAGTTTATGAAATATTTCGATTTATTTATCTCTTTTTTTACACATAATGGATTTACCTGGACCAATACATGATATTCTTTTAGTATTTCTGGGATCAGGTCTTATATTAGGAGGTCTGGGGGTGGTCTTACTTACCAACCCAATTTATTCTGCTTTTTCATTGGGACTGGTTCTTGTTTGTATATCCTTATTCCATATTCCATCTAACTCCTATTTTGTAGCTGCTGCACAACTCCTTATTTACGTAGGAGCTGTAAATGTTTTAATCCTATTTGCTGTGATGTTCATGAATGGTTCAGAATATTACAACGATTTCTATCTTTGGACCGTTGGGGATGGGGTCACTTCACTGGTTTGTACAAGTATTCTTTTTTCACTAATTACTACTATCTCGGATACGTCGTGGTACGGGATTGTTTGGACTACAAGATCAAATCAGATTATAGAGCAGGACCTAACAAGTAACGTTCAACAAATTGGGATTCATTTATCAACAGATTTTTACCTTCCATTTGAACTCATTTCTATAATTCTTTTAGTTGCTTTGATAGGTGCAATTGCTATGGCCCGGCAGTAAAGTAATTAAGTAATAAATACTTAGATCCAAAATAAAATAAATAAAGTCTTGTTTTGTTCTATGTTATCACATCCATTTTCCTTCAGTTCCATTTTCATATTCTATTGTTCATATATGAAATTGAAAGGGGTTTAGTTCGATCCATTACTAATACCTTACTTTGTTTCGTACTTAATTTATATTCTAATCAAATCGGTGAAATTGTTGTTCATATTGAAATGAATCAAGATTGATGAGGGGTTGGTCAATGATGACCGAACATGTACTTATTTTGAGTGCCTATTTATTTTCTATCGGTATTTATGGATTGATCACAAGTCGAAACATGGTTAGAGCACTTATGTGTCTTGAACTTATACTGAATGCGGTTAATATAAATCTCGTAACATTTTCTGATTTGTTTGATAGTCGTCAATTAAAAGGAGATATTTTCTC